CCGTGAGGATCCCGCCAGAGCCAGAGCGCCTTCTACTTCTAATAGTAATAATAGTAATAGGCCATGAACTAGATCAGAATCATTCTCAACGAATCCATAAGAAGTGATCCAATTTTTTTCATCGTGTCTGGATGAAGACCAAAGATCTTGAGCGACCGATCCGGCAGAACAACTCAAAAGATAAAGAAGTATCGTGAATTTCTTCATGCTCGTTCCAAGTTCGAAGTACCATTTGTACAAATAAGAATCCTCTACCTTACATGATTTCTTCTTCATATAGATAGATATAGGATCTATGGGGCAATTACTTAGAAGTACATTTTGTGTAACAGCCTTTCCTATCTGATAGAAAAGGATCCCATGATCCTGAACCGATCTTATCTGGGATCGAAAATCCCAAGTTTTTCTATGAAGAGCTGATCTAATTGTATTAGTTTCTATAATGGATTTCTTCTGTGTAATACTAATTGATAGGGCCTCATTGATAAGTGCTACAAGATCTCGCGCATTGGAACCCATGGTTATGGACCCGAATCCGTTAGTATGGAACATCTTCTTTTCCAAGTGAAATCCCCTAGTATATGAAAGAATGAAAAAGTGCTTTCGTTGTTGTGGAAGAAGAAGCCTTCGTATCTTAATGCATGTATTGAATTTATTCGGAGCTATTAGAGCGGGATCCACTTTTTGGGGAATATGAGTCGAAGCAATAACAAGAATCTTTCCAGTGGAACATCTTTCACAATCCCTGGAGAGATAGTTCTCTAATAGACCGAGGGATAAGTAATTCGACTCATTCACATGCAGATCATGAATGTTTGGAATCCATATTATGCAAGGAGACATTGCTTTTGCTAATTCGAATTGAAGGGTTATATCAAATCGGTCTATTTTCGGCGTCATATACATAGTTAGCACATTCGTCATAGTTAGCAGCTCCGTATCAATATCAAGGTCATCATCACTATCATCAATATCGTCACTATCATCAATATCGATATCATCAAGAAGATAACCTTTAGGCTTGTCATCCAGGAACTTGTTCGGAAATACCGTAATGAAAGGAACATAGGAGTTTGTCGCTAGGTATTTGACCAAACAGGATCGTCCAGTTCCTATAGAACCTATCACTAAAATACCTCTAGAAGGGGATAGGGCTAAGCGGAGCGAAAAGGGTTTTCCATGAGGAGATGGGGAAGGGGAATGAAAACTATCAGCCCCACACGAGGTTTGTGAATAAGTGATTGTCTGATAATGAGCAAGGAATATCCGTCTTTCTGCTAAACAGGATCTATTGAACTCATAATTCATTAGATCCTTTTGATGAATGTCAACTAAGTATCGTAAGGAAATTGATCCCGGTTGTTCAATCATTTGATAACCAGAGTCATTCTTTGTTAAATGATCACTATGAGTCAGACTCAATAGGATTTGATCAATCCTTTTTTCTGTCGTTAAGGTGGAGAACTGAACCAAGAATTCTCTTTCTTCATCATCAATCGAATCACTGTTCGCGACCCAGAATTCTATTTTCTCATCAATCCAATCACCGTTCACGTTTTTTCTTTTTCTTATCAATGAATAGATCTCTTTACTTGTACGACTTAGATGTCTCGTATTTCTCGAAAAAATGATTCGATTGATGGGATTTGGTATGAGATCGATGAGATTGATCTTCCAATATTTCTTCTTAGAACGGATTGATTTGACCCCATAAGCGGGACCACCACCCAATAGCATGTTGCCACCAGAAGCAGAACCCCGTATTTCTTCCAGAGAATCTCCTAATTGTTCCAGAACAACTAGAAAGAGATTCTTTAACCAGAAAGGATTCATTTCAGATGTAGGATACCTATCCAGAAGTTTTCGAGATTCCATCATGTATGATGGAATAATCAAAGATTTGATCTTTTCTAACTCTGTCTGTAACTCACTAGAGGCTCGGGAAACAAAGAGAAGATGTATACAAACGATATATCCAGCAACAAGAAGAAGGAAAAAGATGGAATAGAGGAACTCCCGAGCATTTGTTGATCTCAGATGTGTCCGTATCAATGGAACGGGTGACTCATTATTTCGATGAATCATTTCGTCGGACAGAAGAAGATTCTGTAAACATTGACTCGAAATCTCACTTATCAGAGTCCATTGTGGAAGAATCTTCTGAGGAATTGGCCGTGATATATCTGATCCATGCATCATATCATGAAAAATGGATACAAATTTTTGACTACTACTCAGTATCGGCAATGGGTCTGAAAGAGTATCTAAAAGGGTGAAATTGAGATATTTGCACCCTGTCGAAGTAAGGAACCATGGCATATATGTTTGGAACAGATTCCATTTTGAGACACTATCTCGTTGAAAGGTTCTATACATCTGCCCTTTCTCAACGCATTTCTTTAGACAAAGACTCCGTTTTTTCCTCTTTCCGAATGGTAAATACTTCTCAGAACATGGAGTGTGAATCAAACCCATGTTTGAATTGAAACTGAGATACTGA